TTGCTTTTCGTTTAAAATTAATAAGCTAAATAAGCTATTGGATTCATAATTCAATGATGAATTAGAAGTAGTTCTTAATTTAATAAATCACTTAAAGTTATGGTTAGTATTAATTAGTTGTTATTTAAGAATTTTAACTTGAAGCTTGAACAACTGAATTTCTGTCTGGATAATTATAGAAATTAGAGTTTTATTTCTAATTGGTCTAATAAGATTGGGGACTAACTATATGAGAAGTTCGTTGATAATAAAATTTTTTATTATCCAGCTTTTAATTTCTTTGGCTTTTATGATTACTGCTTTAATTTATGTTATGAATATATTTACAATTAGGTGTAATTTTATTTGTTTAATATTTTTATTAATGAAAATAGGATTATTTCCTTTTCATTTTTGATTAATTAGAATTTTGGGAAAGATGGGTTGATTATCTTTCTTTATTTTAACAACTCTGATAAAATTACCCCCTTTAAATCTATCTTATTATTTGTTTGATTTTTCTAATTTAATGTTAGTTTGTGCTAGTTCTCTAATTGTCGGAGGTTTATTAGGAATAAATAACTTATCCATTCAGAAAATTCTAGGTTATTCCTCTATAACTCATTTATGTTGAATTATATTAAGTTTAACCTTGAGTTTAACTGTTTACTGATTTTATTTCATTGGATATTCGTATACTATAATTATTTTGTTAGGCTTATTTTCAAAGCTAAATATATTTTACTTGAACCATTTTAAACTGTATTATCACAATAAATTTTATTTATTTTCCATGCTATTTATCATTATCAGTTTGTCTGGGTTTCCCCCTTTCTTGGGGTTTCTGATAAAATGGGCTGTGAGCACATTTATGGTATTTTGTAATTTTAAAGTTTTAATTGTTTTAATGATTTCTTTTTCTGTGTTTTCGACAGTATTTTATTTTCAGCTATTCTATTATTTTATCCTTGTTTATAATTCCAGTCTTAAGCTTTACAGAAGAATCTACATAAGATTTATTTCCTTTAAATTAATATTTTTAGTTTTAATTTTTTACTTAGCTGCTTATTTTATAATTTAAAGATTTTAAGTTAAGATAAAACTAGTAATTTTCAAAATTATCAATAAACTTTTGTTTAAATTTTAATAAAGAATGACTTAACATTATGCTTAAATTTACAGTTTAATCCTTTTGATCAGGCACTTTATTTTAATTTATATTAATAATTTTATATTTAAATTTTAATTTATTTTAAAATTGCATTTTAATGTTATAATTTTTATATTAACTATAAATATTTAAATAACTTTTGAAAACTTGATTATTTTCAACTAACCATAAAGATATTGGTATACTTTATTTTATTTTTGGAATCTGAAGTGGTTTAATTGGAACTTCACTAAGTATACTTATTCGTGCTGAATTAAGAAATGTGGGTTCTTTTTTAATAAATGACCAACTTTATAATGTTTTGGTTACATCTCATGCCTTTATCATAATTTTTTTTATAACAATGCCTCTTGTAATTGGTGGATTTGGGAACTGACTAGTTCCCCTAATGATTGGAGCTCCGGATATGGCGTTCCCTCGACTGAATAATTTAAGATTTTGACTTTTAATTCCTGCATTGTTGTTTATAACTATAAGAATACTTAGTGGCGCTGGGAGGGGTACAGGCTGGACTGTTTACCCCCCACTTTCACTTTCACTGTCTCATAGAAGATGTTCCGTTGATTTTTCTATTTTATCTCTTCATGTGGCTGGTGTATCTTCTATTTTAGGGGCAATAAATTTTATTGTTACTATTTTTAATATACGAACCTTAGGAATGTCACTTGAATCTATAAGATTATTTGTTTGATCAGTTTTAATTACTGTATTTTTGTTGCTTATTTCTCTTCCTGTTTTAGCTGGAGCTATTACTATACTTCTAATAGATCGTAATTTTAATAGGTCTTTCTATGATCCTGTTGGAGGGGGGGATCCTATTTTGTATCAACACCTATTTTGATTTTTTGGTCACCCTGAGGTTTACGTTTTAATTTTACCAGGGTTTGGGATTATTTCTCATTTAATTAGATCCGAATCTGGAAAATTAGAGGTTTTTGGAAGGTTGGGAATGATTTATGCTATACTAACTATTGGTGTTTTGGGGTTTATTGTTTGGGGCCATCATATGTTTACTGTTGGGATAGACGTAGATACTCGTGCATATTTTACTTCTGCTACAATGGTTATTGCAGTACCTACGGGAATTAAAATTTTTAGATGGCTGGCTACTGTGGGTGGTATAGAAGTTAATTTTTTTAGTCCCTTAACTCTTTGATTTACTGGATTCTTGTTTCTTTTTACAATAGGTGGTCTTACTGGGATCATTTTAGGTAATTCTTCAGTTGATGTTTGTTTACATGACACATACTTTGTTGTAGCTCATTTCCATTATGTTTTATCTATAGGTATTATTTTTGCCATTGTAGGTGGTTTTATTTATTGGTTTCCACTAGTAGTTGGATTTTCAATAAACACTTATTTTTTAGTCTCTCAATTTTATACTATATTTTTGGGTGTAAACTTAACATTTTTCCCACAGCACTTTTTGGGGCTGGGGGGAATGCCTCGCCGGTACTCTGACTATGGTGATTGTTACTTACTGTGGAATAAAATTTCTTCTCTTGGGAGTCTTTTAAGATTAATTTCTATTTTAGGGTTTATATATATTATTTTGGAAGCTTTTGTTGTAGTTCGATTAGTAGGGCTTAAGCCTTCAGTAATAACAAATCTTGAGTGGCAGATGACTAAGCCTTCCCTAAGCCATAGATTTAAGGAATTAAGATTAGTTTACTATTTTTAATGTGGCAGAACTTTAACGCGGTAAATTTAAAATTTACAGATGTAGCTTAGGCTTCCTTTAAAAATTAATACTTGGTTAAACTTAAGATTTCAGGATAGGGCTAGATTTATCATAGAGCAGATAATTTTTTTTTATGATTTTTCTTTTTTAATTATTTCGATGATTTTAATTTTCGTTGTGTACATGATGGGGTTTTTAATGATCAAGACTTTTACTAATCGATTTCTTATTGATAACCAAGTTCTAGAGTTTGTATGAACTGTGCTACCTTTAATCATTTTAGTTTTTATAGCATTTCCTTCTATCCGAATTTTATATCTTATAGATGAAGTGAAAAATCCCTTAGTTACCTGCAAGGTAATGGGGCATCAGTGATTCTGAAGCTATGAATATAGTGACTTCAAAAATGTAGAATTTGATTCTTATATAGTGTTTAACCTAATTCGGCTTTTAGAGGTGGATAATTTTTTTGTTCTTCCTGTCTCAAGTAAAATCCGTGTTATTGTGAGTTCTTATGATGTCTTACATTCATGAACTATTCCATCCCTAGGGGTCAAGGTTGATGCAGTGCCTGGTCGGTTAAATCAACTTAACTTTGTTCTTAACCGGCTAGGTGTGTTTTATGGGCAATGCTCCGAGATCTGTGGTGCAAATCATAGATTTATGCCCGTGGGGCTTGAGGTTGTTTCTTTCTTGTCTTTCTGCAATTGACTAACTAGTGCTGAATAATAGTTTTATTTTTCATTAAAAAGCTTAAAGTAAGCAGGGATCTTTTAAATCTCAGATATTATCGTAACAAATAGTTTTAGTGGGGGAGAGAGATTTAGTTAAATTTAATAATAGTAACTTGTCAAGTTTCAGTCGGCCAAGCAACCAGTCTCTGGTGCCACAGATAAGGTGTTTGATGTGAGTAAGAATTTACTTGTTTATGTGAAGGTTTTTTTTTTTTTTTTTTTTTGTTAGTTACTTTGTTAATTTATATTTTAATACTAATTTAGGTTTTAGTTCTTCATCCAGTTTTACAAAAGTGAAGCTTTTCTGGTAAATGATAAGAAGATTATTTGAGGTTTATGATCCTTATACTTTTTTTTTGGGTTTAAGTTTAAATTGACTAGTTCTCTTTTTTTGTGTATTTTGTCTTTTTGGTTCTTATTGATTACTTAATAGTGCTTATGTATTTTCACTAAAGTCAATTTTTAATTTTTTTATAACTGAATTTAAAATATTTTTAAAGCTCAAGCTAGCTAAAGGGTTAATTTTTATTTTTGTTGTTTTACTTTTTTATTTTTCTCTGGTTAATCTTTTTGGTCTTGTTCCTTATGTTTTTTCGGTTTCTTCTCATTTTGTGTTTTGTTTAAGATTTAGTTTTCCTTTTTGATTAGGCCTTATGGTCATAGGTTGATTAAACTTAACAAATCAAATATTTTCACATTTAATTCCTATGGGTACTCCTCTTGCTTTAATTTCTTTTATAGTTCTAATTGAAACAGTTAGCCAACTTATTCGTCCCTGATCTTTGGCTATTCGGCTGATGGCTAATATAATTTCTGGACACTTATTAATGAGTTTGTTGGGTGGTATTAAGTTTCTTAAAATTCTAGCTATTTTTGTTCAGTGGGGTCTTTTTTTCTTTGAATTTTTTGTTTGTTTTATTCAGGCTTATGTTTTTTGTGCTTTAATAGCATTGTATTATGGTGAAGTTTAATTTTAATTTTTTTTAGTTAAAACTTTAGTGTAGTTAAACACTGATTAGTAGTTAGAAGCTACTTTTTAAAGTTTTTATAGTTTATATAGAACACTATATTTTCATTGTAGAAGAAACCAAATATTTAAAAACTTTAAGGTTATTATAGTATTTTCAATACTATGTTTTATAATTTAAACTATTTAAAAAAACTAATGTAATTAACATAATTAGAATTATAACATTGATGCTTCTAAATTTTTTGTGAGTTATAGTAAATCAAATATTTGAAATTATTAAAGTGGTTTTTACTATTACTATGTTATTTTTTGTAAGAATTCCTTTTTCTCTATTTTTAAATACTATAAAATATGTTATAAGAGCTGTATTTTTAATTTTAAATCCTAATCTTTTCATAAATCATATATAGTTTTTAAATTTTTTTACTGTGTTAATTTTTAGTTTTAATTTTTTTTGTTTATTAATATATCTTTCTATAGATAAAATAAACAAAATTATTATGAGGATGGGGAGCATTTTTTGTCCTAGATTAATTTGAGGGATAAGATAGTTAATATTTAATATTCAGTTTAATTTGTTACCTAACCCGATAGAGACTAATAGAAGAATCATTTTACTTACGAGTTGTATATTATCTTCTTTTAATTTTTTGTGTTTTATTTTTCTGTTTTTTGTTGAAATTAAAATTCTCATTTTTATAGAGTAGATCATAGTTGTCCTTATTGCTCAGTAAAAAATTAAGTTAAAAATTCAGGTTTTGTTTTGCATTCTGGCTGTTTCTATAATTAGATCTTTAGAATAAAACCCTGATATAAATGGTAAGCCACATAGAGCTATAGAGGCTGAATTTAATCTTATTATGGTAAATAATATTGTATTTATTCCTATTATTTGACGAATATCTTGTGTATTACTAAAAGAAATTAAGGAGCTTGCACACAGAAAAATTAACGCTTTAAACATTGCATGTATTATTACATGAAACAGAGCTAATGAAAATAAATTTATAGAAATAACAATGAATATTGTTCTTAGTTGAGATAGAGTCGATAGTGCTACTAATTTTTTAATATCTCATTCGTATAGAGAATTAATTCTTGCCATTAAAAGAGTTAATAAACTTACTAATATAATAATTTTTGTTATACTGTGAAACTTCATTGTTAACTCAAATCGAATAATTAAGTAGATACCTGCTGTTACCAGAGTTGAAGAGTGTACCAGGGCAGACACTGGAGTTGGTGCTGCTATTGCCTCTGTTAGTCAGGATGAAAAAGGAATTTGTGCTCTTTTAGAGAATGCTCCAATTAATAAAAATCCTAAAATTATTTCTTTTTTTTCAAAAATGGGAGAGTAAAATATTCATGATCCTAAATTTATTATATTGAATATCCTAATAATAATTATAATATCACCTAGTCGATTTATGATCATTGTGTATATTGCTCTTATTACAGATTTCTTGTTCTGATAAAACATAATTAGAATAAAGGATGTTATTCCTAGTCCCTCCCATCCTATAATTATTGTAATTATATTTGGCCTGAAGATAAGAATTGATATTGATGCCACAAATAAAATAATTAGTTTTATAAATTGTGTTTTTTTCCTTCTTGATTCTATATAAAATTGAGAATATGTAATAATTGCTAGAGTAATTAATAAAACACATGAAAAAAATCTTATTGATTTAAAATCGATAAAAATTAGTATTTCTAAGTTTATTGATTCTATTGTAAACAATTTTCATTCAATTAAAACATTTTTTTTTGTTATTGAAAATTTTATTGTTATAAATGTAGCTATAATAAATATAGCTAAGTTTATTAAAGTAAAGTACTTTGTTATTTTAATAATTTAAAAATTCTTAGTTTTCTTTAATTTCACAGATTAATGTTTTACAATTAATAAACTATTTAAATGTTAAATAATTATTAATATTTTTGGCTTAATAGATAAGAATAACAAGGGGATTATGTGAAGATACGAAATTACTAAAGTTTTAATTTTTATTATAAATATCTTTTTTGTTAATTTGGATGATTTTCTTTGAACTATAATGTAAAATATAAAGATTCTATATAGGGATCTGGTTAAAGTTATAATAAAGATGACTGAGTAAAGGTTTGTAAAATTTAAAATTAACTTGAACCTTATGATTTCTCCTACTATTCTAATGGCTGGGGGCATGGGGGTATTTCTCATGCAAGCCACGAATCATAGTGTTGAAATTATTGGAAGTGTTTGGGCAGATCCTTTGTTTACTACGATACTCCGAGACTTGGAGTTTGTATAAAAAATATTGGACAGAAAAAACAGTGCTGATGCACACATTCCGTGACTTAATATAATTGTTATTCTTGCTGTCATCCTTTTTTTTTTGTTAATTAGAATTGCAATTAAGACAATTCTTATGTGCACAACTGATGAATAGGCAATTAATGTTTTAATATCTGACTGGATAAAACACGATATTCTTAAAATTACTATACCTCATATTCTTATTACTACAATAATTAAATTAACAGTTTTAAATTTTGACAGGATCGAAGAAAACCGAAGTATACCATAGCATCCTAATTTTAGTATAATGGCTGCAAGAATTATAGACCCTTGAATCGGGGCTTCAACATGAACTTTGGGTAGTCAAAAATGCATAAAGTAAAAAGGTATTTTTATTATAAAGATTCTTAAAATCCTTAAGTATTCTCAGACTGTGGGATTTATATTTATTAACCAGAAGTTTAATGTTTTAATGTTCTTTATTATTATAGCCATGAAAGGTAATGAAAATATAAGGGCTATAACTACTAAAAATATAATTGCCTCAACTCGCTCTGGTTGATAACTTCATGTTATTATAATAATTAACATTATAATTATTGATATTTCGAATAATATATAAAATATAATTAAATTTCAAGTATAAAAAATTATTAAAAATAAACTTAATCCTACAATAGTGATTGTTTTGTAGAGTTTGTATCTTTTAGTATTCATGAATATCAAGATAAGACTTATTCAAATAGCTAAGTTAGAATTCCAGAAAGAAATTAAGTCTCCTATAAATACATATCTTATTTTTCTGTTTGCTCAAGTTTGGATTCTTATATTAAAAAAAATTGTTATAAGTGACATTATTAATTTTGAATGGCTAGTTTTTATAAAAATTATAGAAAGACCAACTAGTAAAAATTTTAAAATTTAATAATCGTTATTCTTTTTATAAAATCATTACTATGGGTTCGAATTAAATTTACTATGAGAGACAGACCTAAAACTCTTTCTGTAATTATAATAATTAAAATAAACATGACTGTATAGTTTTCTATTTTTATTAAAAAAATTATTTTAAAAATATAAAATAAAATTGAGATAACAATAAATTCAGCAATGATTAGATTGTTAAATACGTGATATTTATTAAATACATAAAGAAAAGTAAGTATTAAAACTATAAATAATGGTATTATGGTTTCTTTAAAATTTATCATAATTTTAATAGTGATAAAAAAAATATTGATTTTGTAATTCAAAGTTGCCGATGGCTTAAAATCAGTAAGAGGGTAAAATTTACTCTATTTCTAATTTCCAAGATTAGTATTTTTGTTAAATTACTTACTGTTTGGAACTTATTGTAGTTTTGAGTCTTTGTTTTGTTTCTTATAGTCCCTTAGTTCTTATTATCTTGTTTGTTTATTATTTGATAGTATTTGTACTAAGCTTAATTTTCATTTTAAATTCTTATTTTTATTCATATTTAACTTTTTTGTTGTTTATTAGAGGATTAATAGTTATATTAATGTATCTTTGTAGGGTAGTTTTAAATGAAAAGCTGGCAGTACTTAAGACAAGAGGTTTTCTATTTATAGTTGGGGTTCTTGTAGTTTTAGGGAGTGTGGGTTGTGACACCATCTATGACTTGAATTTTAACTTAATATTTTTTGATTTTTATAATTTAGTCAAATTTTTTTTTTTCTCTTATAACGTATTTTCTTTATTTTTTATTTTGTATCTTTTTTTTTGTTTAGTTGTTATTTATGAACTTTTAAAGGGGGGGAAGGGCCCCCTTCGGTCAAACAAATAATGAATTATTTATTTTTACGTAAAACTTTTTTTAGCAAACTAAACCATTTTATTATTGATTTAAGTTCACCTAGAAATATTTCTTACATGTGGGGGTTTGGCTCTCTTTTGGGAATTGTTTTAATGATTCAAACTGTTACAGGCTTATTTTTAACATTTCATTATGCAGCCCATGTAAGTATTGCTTTTGATAGTGTTATTCATATTCTTCGTGATGTTAATAGAGGTTGACTAATTCGGTTTATACATATTAATGGGGCTTCTTTTTTTTTTGTGTTTATTTATATTCATATTGGTCGTGGGATTTTTTATTTTTCGTTTAAGAAAATCTTTGTGTGGTCAAGAGGAGTAGCAATTCTGCTACTTCTGATGATAGTGGCTTTTATGGGATATATTTTACCGTGAGGGCAAATATCATTTTGGGGGGCAACTGTAATTACCAATCTGCTGTCATCTTTGCCTATTTGAGGAGAAGATATTGTGTTCTGGATTTGAGGTGGATTTTCGGTTAATAATGCCACTTTAAATCGGTTTTTTTCTTTTCATTTTTTGTTTCCATTTGTTATGTTAATTTTTGTGTTTTTTCACTTAATTTTTTTGCATGGGGCTGGGAGGGGTAACCCTCTTGGAATCTCTGGATCTTATGATAAAGTTTTTTTTTATCCTTATTTTTTGGTAAAGGATTTTGTGGGATTTCTTTTTTTTTTTATAGTTTACTTTTATATTGTGTTTTTTAATCCCTTACTGCTGGTAGACTCTGAAAACTTTTTAATAGCTGATTCGCTTGTGACTCCCGTTCATATTCAGCCCGAATGATACTATTTGTTTGCTTATGCTATTTTGCGGTCTATCCCCAATAAGTTAGGTGGTGTTTTAGCTTTGTTTTTATCTATTTTAATTTTGCTTGTTCTATGTTTTGTAGTTAGGAAATTTAATACTTTGAAGTTTTATCCAGTTTTAGAAAGTTTCTACTGAGTATTCATTTGTGTTGTTGGGCTGCTCATGTGGATTGGGGCAAATCAGGTTGAATATCCCTTTTATGGTGTTGGACAGGCACTAACTTGCTTCTTCTTTTTTTTTTTTTTTTTTTTTGTTTATTTTGTTAAGTTTTGAGATTTTATTATAAATTAAACTATTAATAAGTGTTTTGAAAACATTTAAAAGACTTAACTGTCTATGGTTTTGTATTAAAATGTTTAGTTAAATGCGTGATAATTTTAATTTTTTTTAGTTAAATGCGTGATAATTTTAATTTTTTTTAGTTAAATGCGTGATAATTTTAATTTTTTTTAGTTAAATGCGTGATAATTTTAATTTTTTTAGTTAAATGCGTGATAATTTTAATTTTTTTTAGTTAAATGCGGGAAAATTATTCCACAAACTAAGTCGAAATTAGTTGTAATTTTTACTTCTACATAACTTTTATAGATAAATCTAAATTTTTTTTAATTGCAAGTTAAATGTTTTTTATAAACTATTATCTTTTAAATAAGTCAGTTTAAGAGACCTATTCATCATTCGTAAACAAATCCTAATATTAAAATCATAAAAAACATGACTATTATTGTAGATATAGTTATTCTTTCTATTGTTTTTATTATAAACACAAATGGTATAAGCAAAATTAATTCAACATCAAAAATTAAGAAAATAATTGAGATGATGTAAAAATTTAAAGAAAATGGTAATCGTAAGTTTCTTATAATGTCAAATCCACATTCAAAAGTGGATCTTTTATTATTTATTAATTTTATATTATAGCTAGTGATTTTATAAATAAAAGTTAATAATAAAATCACGATTCTGATTAGTAAAAAAAAACTAATAAAGATTTTCATTTTATTTTATTCATTTATGATTTTTTTAATTGGAAGTTAAATGTAATAAATATTATACTAATAAAATTTTATATTCCTCATCAGTATAAAAATAAATAAAGAAATAGCCAGACAACATCTACAAAGTGTCAGTACCAGATAGAATATTCAAATCCTATTGGGTATATTATTCTAAAATTATTATTAATTAGTCGCTTAAAGTTAACAGAAAGAAACAAGATTCCTACTACAACATGAAATCCGTGAAATCCAGTTAAAATAAAAAAAGATCTCCCGAATGCTCTATCTCTTAGGTCAAAGCTTAATTCATAATATTCATATATTTGAATAATAAAAAAATAAATTCCTAGAAGAATGGCTGTTACGTAAGAAATTTTTATTTCTGAGTCTGAACTTTTTATTAATCTATAGTGTGATCAAGTAATAAAAAATCCAGAGGCAAGGAGAATAAGGGTGTTTAACAAAGGAATATCTAGAAAATTAACAGAGGTAATTCCTGCTGGGGGTCACACTATTCCTATAACTATATCTGGTCTAAGACTTAAGTAAAAGTATATTCAAAAAAATGATACAAAAAAACACAGTTCTGAAATAATAAAAGACAGGACACCTATTCTAATTCCCTGCTTTACTATTTTTGAATGAGCTCCTTCGTATAAAGCCTCTCGAACTACGTCTCGTCATCATTGAAATTTAATTATTAATACTAAAATTACTGCAATTGATACCGGAATAAGCTCTTTATTTAAAATTATAATAATAATTCTGGATCCTACATTAATAAGGTTAAAGGCTATTAAAATTGGCCATGGGCTGAAATTGACAAGGTGGAAAAAATGATTAGATATTATCATTTAATTTTATTTTTAATTAGCTATTTATTTTATAACAATTATACTATTAACAGTAGTATACCTCTATTTTGGTTTTAATTAATTTAATTTATTAAAGTTAATTAATTTTTCTAATATCAAAGATTAGTGTGAAGTGCACCACTTAAATTAAGATTAATATATTTTTATTAAAAAAGATAGAAAAAAGAAAATGGTTGTGATGGGTAAAAGTTGAGACCAGTTAAATTTTATTAATTTGTCATATCGAAATCGTGGGAGTGTTGCTCGTACTCAAATAAACAGCATTGAAATAATTAAATATAAAGTAATTGAAATTAATCCGACTCTAGATATTAAGATTATTGAAACAGTAATAAATCTAATAAATAAAATGTTTGCGTATTCAGCTAAGAATAAAAATATAAAAGATTTTCTTCTGTACTCAATGTTAAATCCTGACACTAGTTCGGATTCTCCTTCTGAAAAGTCAAAGGGTGTTCGGCTAGTCTCTGCTAAAGAAGAAATTAATCATATAATTAATATTAGGGGGACAATTTCTGATAAATTTATATATTTTTGTAAAACTCTTATAAAATTAAAGTTAAGCTGTTCTCTAATATTAATAATTGCCAAAATAATAAGTATAAAATTAATTTCGTAAGAAATTAATTGAGCTACAGATCGAATTATACCTACAAAAGCATAATTAGAGTTTGAAGACCATCTTATTAAAATAATTGTAATAGAGTTAACTGACAGACATGAAATTATAAATAAAACTCTTATTTTTATAAATCTAAAACAAAATACAAATGGAAATGTAATTCATATAGTTAATGAAATTAAAATATTTAATATTGGTGAAATGATATACAGTAAAAAGTTTGATTTAAAATTCAAATTTAACTCTTTTCTAATTAGTTTAATAGCATCTGCCATTGGCTGTAAAATACCAATAATTGAAACTTTGTTTGGTCCTTTGCGATTCTGGATGTAACTAATTATTTTTCGTTCTATAAGAGTGAAAAAAGCGATACTCACTATGACACAAACAACTAAAATAATTAAATTGACTAATTTCAAAATTATTAAATGTAAAATATTTATTACTTTTTTAATTTCTAAAATTAATTCATTATATATGATAATTTAATAAAATTTTATAAAAACTTTAATTAGTTAAATCCTTTCGTACTATAACTAAACACATAAATAAAAGATATAAACTGACCTGGCTTACGCCGGTCTGAACTCAGATCATGTAAGCTCTTGTAGGTCGAACAGACCTTCAGTAATTAAATTCTTCTATAATCACTTGCTTAATCCAACATCGAGGTCGTAATAAATTTTGTAAATCTGATCTTTTTAAAAATTTTACGCTGTTATCCCTTAGGTAATTTATTTTTATTTCATAACTCTTGGGTATACTAAAAATTCATAAATTAGTGTAAATTAAAAATAAATGTTTTTGGTTATTTATAATCTCCCCAATCAAATAAATTTTATTAACGATTTTAATTTGATTTATTAAATTCTACAGGGTCTTCTTGTCTTTTTATTCAATTTGAGATTTTTTACTTAATTATTAAATTTTACTTTTAAATTTTTAAAATAGTTAATTTTTCATAGTACCTTTCATTCTAGTTTTGAATTATAAAACAAATTATTATGCTACCTTAGTACAGTTAATACTGCAGCTATTTAATTTTATTCATTGAGCAGAAGTTACTTAAAACCTTTACTTTAAGCTATGTTTTTGTTAAACAGTTGAAAATTTTTATTGCCTAGTTCTTTTTATATTAATTTTAAAGTATATTTATTTAATCATAAGACTTTATTATATTTAGTTTTAAATTATTGTTAAATTTAATTTATAATTTTATTTATTAAATTTTTTTTTTCTTTTTAATATTTTAACAAATTTTAAAATTATAAATTTTTAATATTACTTTATTTAAATACTTTTTGTTATTTATTTTAAATTTTATAACTTATCTTTTAAAATATTAAATTATAAATTTTAAATCTAAATAGTAATTAATAATAATATAAGATTTAATCTTTTCTTTAACAACTAGATATTAAAATATTGAATTTTTATAAAATCTAAGTTCTATTTTTATATAATTTTTATACATTATAATTAATAAATCTTATTTCTATTTTTTTCGAGAATTTTAAGTAGATAAAAACTATTAATTAACCCTGATACAAAAGGTACACTAAATTAAAATTACTTTTATTTTATATTTAATTTAAGTTTAATTATTGCTTTATTTTTATTTTTTAATATTTAAAGTTTAATTAATTTTTTTATTTAGCTGTTTAATTAAAACTTTGTGTAAAAGTTTTATTTATTAAAAATAAAGACGAAATGTCATTTTGTTATTGTAAATAACACACTTTAAACTTAGTTATTTATTTCTAAAGTTACTTTCCAGTAAATTTACTTTGTTACGACTTATCTTATTTATAAATAAGAGTGACGGGCAATTTGTACATATTTTATTTCTTATTCAATATTTAAATATAACTTTAATTTTACTTTTAAATCCTATTTAAGTTAATTTTAATTTTATGACCAATAATTATAAATAAATGTAATCCATTAGTTCTTTACCATAAATTATGTGTTGACTTGATTTTTTAATTAATAAATTGTTTAATAAAATAATTTTTTAATTTATATTTAACAGCGATATATAAATAAATTATATAAAGTTAAATTATATGTGGACTATCAATTACACAACAGATTCCTCTAATTAGATTAAAATACTGCCAAATTTTTTAAGTTTGAAGATAATAACTTTTACTACTTTGTTAAAATTTTTGATTTTTAAATAGTAGGGTATCTAATCCTAGTTTAATCTAATAAAACTTTAAACTTTTATATAAAAAATTTTATTAACTCAACTAGTGAATTTAAAATAAAATTCTAAAGTTGGATTATACTCCTTAGTTAAGTTTTTTAATTTGACTAAAAATATAGTTATAGTAGATTTAATTAATATATTTTAAGTGTAACCGCAGCTGCTGGCACTTAATTGGCTAATAATTTATTTTAATTTAATTTTAAATTTCTTTAAGGCTGTTATATTAATATTTATCGTTAAATGAGATTGTATTCAATTTCTGTTTAATATACGATAATTTTAAACATTTAATTTTTAAACTAAAATAAAATTTCGTAGGAAAAATCAGAAAATATAAACATATTAAAATAAATATAAAAATACTACTTATTAAAAAATTTATATTTTTAATTAGTAATTTAAGTATTTTAAAATTTTATTTAAAATAGCTTAACTAATATATTTAATTTTAATAAACTACTTAATTTTTTCATAAAAATTAAATGTTTAAAATTATGTAAAATTAAAAGGGGGGTCATTAAGAGAAGATTTTTTTTTATAGAGAAGGGTTTTTTTCGGTCAGCATTTTTTACTTTTGGCATGAAAACAACCAAGCCAAAAGGAACCAAGTTAAAGTTTGTACTGAACTGAATAGTATGAAGGGACAAATTTTGCTCATTATTCAAATGTTCCACGTGACCAGATTTTGACAGATTTTCTATTATAGATTAATATCTATTTATTGTTATCTTACATTTACACTATTTCAGTTATCCATTGTTAAAACTTCATACGGTAATGTACACTATCGTTACTGATAAGTTTACCAGCTAAAGTTTACTATTATAGATTAATATCTATTTATGTTTATCTTACATTTACACTATTTCAGTTATCCATTGTTAAAAACTTCATACGGTAATGTACACTATCGTTACTGATAAGTTTACCAGCTAAAGTTTACTATTATAGATTAATATCTATTTATTGTTATCTTACATTTACACTATTTCAGTTATCCATTGTTAAAAACTTCATACGGTAATGTACACTATCGTTACTGATAAGTTTACCAGCTAAAGTTTACTATTATAGATTAATATCAATTTATTGTTATCTTACATTTACACTATTTCAGTTATCCATTGTTAAAAACTTCATACGGTAATGTACACTATCGTTGCTGATAAGTTTACCAGCTAAAGTTTACTATTATAGATTAATATCTATTTATTGTTATCTTACATTTACACTATTTCAGTTATCCATTGTTAAAAACTTCATACGGTAATGTACACTATCGTTACTGATAAGTTTACCAGCTAAAGTTTACTATTATAGATTAATATCTATTTATTGTTATCTTACATTTACACTATTTCAGTTATCCATTGTTAAAAACTTCATACGGTAATGTACACTATCGTTACTGATAAGTTTACCAAGGTGCCTGATCAAAAGGGCTATAATGATATTATAGTTATGTAATTAAATTTACCCTTAGTT